GATAAATGTTGGATTTTTTAGGATTGAAAAAATTTAACCGCGTATCGAATAGAGCTTTTTAGGCTTTCTTTCGGAAAAAGTTTTAAGGGCAATGTGACATATATATATATATAATGCGGATGGCTAACGCATATTTCAACTTGTTAGTCTGGGCGCTCTCGAACCTTCCTTGCTTTTGGGGTTTGACAAGGAGAACAGGATTTGCTGAGCGTAGGGGGTAAGGGGGTTTGTCGCGTGAAAACGAAAAGGGGGGGCGTATATATCAGGGTAAGTTGAAGAAGGACAGATACGTTATGCACTTGATATAGTATAATGTAACTCTTCAGTTATGTCTTTTAATCATTAACCTAATTTATACCATGCAAGGAAATGTACAACCTTAAGATGTTACTTGAGCCTGCACTCTGAAATGCAATTGAAAGGAAACCTAAAAAAAGAACCTATGCATATAAAAGAATGCCCGGCATGTGGGGTAATGAGGAGTATGTAATTCCACCGATAATCAGATGTAAGGCACCTTACGAAGTGAGGATTAAATATGCCATGCCCGTGACAGGGGAATCAGATGCAAGGAATAATTCACAATATACCGTATCTCCATAATATGTCCCTGATTCTATCATGCATGATATGCCTTATATGGCAAGGTTGGTGGTCTCTTACTGCATTAAGATTGTCTTAATAAATCCTAGTTGGTCCGTTCAAGGAAAATGTTGAGTGCGATATTTAGGGGAACAGTCTATAACCCAGGTTAAGATAAGGTATTTCTGAGTCTTAATGATATGCTTATGCACGTCTTAGACGTTAGTACTTGCTTTTAGGTTAAGATAGATGAATGGTGATAATACATATATAACCCTAGAACATTGCATATATTTGGTTTATGCACGTCTTAGATGATAGTACTTGCTTTTAGGTTAAAATAAATGTATGGTGATAATACATAGCTGTATCACACCTACATAATACAGGTGTATTATGTGCGGTGTCAGTACATGTTTCTGTACAGTACATGGTACTATACATAGATATGTAACCATATTGGTGCATCAGAAAATAGTTTAACTTTAGAATCCTGGCTTTGGGAGCCAGGGGTGGGAGTTAAAATCTCCTTTTTCTGGGCGCTAGGAGGGGGTTTAACCCTCGATCTTCGGATTACAAGACCGATGCTTTAAAACTAAGCTACTAGGGCAGGCTCATTTCAATGCTTTATTCTCTGCTCAACCCGCGAGTGGGGCGAGAAGGAGGAATAATGCGAAGTACAGAACTGAGGCGACTTGGCCGATGATGATGTAGGGGTGTTCAACAGGCATGCCCCCGATTCATGTCAGAATAATTATGTCTGCCACGAGGGTTCAGAATAAGAACTGGGTGATCGGTCGGAAGGTTAGTCCTCGTTGTTTTGAGGTATGTAAAATCGGGACTACTAATAGTACCAGAATACTGAACAATAGTGCCAGGACCCCTCCTAATTTGTTCGGAATAGATCGCAGAATAGCGTAGGCAAACAAGAAGTATCACTCAGGCTGAATATGTGGTGGGGTAACTAGTGGATTTGCTGGGGTGAAGTTTTCTGGGTCGCCGAGCAGAGTGGGGGAGAATAATGTCAAGGATGTGAGAGCTAATAACATCAGGACGAAGCCAAGAAGGTCCTTGTAGGAGAAATAGGGGTGGAAGGAGATTTTATCTGCGTCGGAGTTTAGTCCGGCGGGGTTGTTTGACCCTGTTTCGTGTAGGAATAGTAGGTGGAGAACAGTGGCGCCGGCGATGACGAAGGGGAATAGGAAGTGGAAGGCGAAGAATCGTGTCAATGTTGCGTTATCTACCGAGAAGCCCCCTCAGATTCACTGCACAAGGGTGTCCCCTATGTAAGGCACTGCTGATAGGAGGTTGGTAATGACGGTGGCCCCTCAAAAGGACATTTGGCCCCATGGGAGGACATAGCCTACGAAGGCCGTCATCATTACCAGGAGAAGTAGAACGACTCCAATGTTTCAGGTTTCTTTGTAGAGATAAGACCCGTAGTAAAGGCCACGAGCAATGTGTATGTAAATACAGATGAAGAAAAAGGATGCTCCGTTAGCATGCATGTTTCGGATAAGTCAGCCATAGTTAACGTCCCGGCAAATATGTGTAACGGATGAAAATGCAGTTGAGATATCAGAGGTATAGTGTATTGCTAGAAATAGTCCAGTTAAGATCTGAGTAATTAAGCACAGTCCTAGGAGAGATCCGAAGTTCCATATTGCTGAGATATTTGATGGTGTGGGAAGGTCGACTAGTGCGTCATTAGCGATTTTTATTAGCGGGTGGGTTTTTCGTAGGCTTGCCATTATTGTTCCTGTAGTTGAATTACAACGGTGGTTCTTCAAGTCACTAGTCTCGGTTAAAGTCTGAGCGGGAACCATGACTTATTTCGTGTCTTTATTATTAATAGCCTTGATTATAGGATTAATTGCTGTTGCGTCTAATCCTACGCCCTACTTTGCTGCCTTAGGGCTGATAGTGGCGGCTGGGGTCGGATGTGGGGTGTTGATTGGCAGTGGGGGTCCTTTCTTATCACTAGTCCTTTTCTTAATCTACTTAGGAGGAATGCTCGTAGTGTTCGCTTATTCGGCAGCGCTAGCTGCTGAACCCTTTCCAGAAGCCTGGGGAAATCGGTCGGTGATAGGGTATGTTTTGGTGTACTTGCTAGGGGTTGTCTTAATAGGTGGGCTGTTCTGGGGGGGATGACACGAGGGTTCTTGAGCAGCCATCGACGACTTAAAAGAGTTCTCTGTGTTGCGTGGGGATGTTGGGGGTGTGGCCATAATATACTCTTTTGGGGGGACAATATTGGTTATTTGCGCTTGGGTGCTGCTCCTAACTTTACTTGTAGTACTTGAGTTAACTCGGGGTCTAAGTCGTGGGACGCTCCGGGCAGTCTAAATAAGGACTAGGGTGACTGCCAGGATTGTAGTCAGAAGGAAAATGGTTAAAAACTTCTTAATTGTTCCTCGTGAGACGTTGGCCATCGTTTGCGCTAGCATTATTTGGGTGAGAGTGATTGATTTTGGGCCTGTAATTTCAAGCCAGGTTTGGTCGAGCTTAGTGGCAGTTGATCGTCCAAGGACTAGGCTAGCCTTCGGAGAGAGCCGGTGCATTAATGAAGGGAAGTATCCTAACATGTTTGAGAAGTGGTGAGGGGAGCTTTTGTAGTTAGTTTTGTAAGGGCCATTGGTCTTAGCCGCAAGTTCTATAGCTACAAGAAGGCCGGTGATAGCCACCGCTAGGGCTGTTACTTTTAGGGCAGTGGGCATAGTCATTACTGGTGTTTTTATTGGTAAGAAGTTGCATGTAATGAGGAGTCCTGCAATAATGCTCCCTCAGGCAAGCCGCTTGACAGGTTGAACCATGAGTGGGTTATCCTCATTAATGGGGGATAGTGCGAGGAACCGTGGAGATCCCATAGTTACGAAGTATACGACTCGGAAGCTGTAAACTGCAGTGAAGGATGTGGCAATGAGTGTTAGAACAAGGGCTCAGGCGTTAAGGTAGGAAGTATTAAGGGCTTCAATAATAGCGTCTTTCGAAAAGAATCCGGCGAGGAATGGAGTGCCTGCTAGTGCTAGGCTTCCGATTGTGAGGCAAGTTGAGGTGATGGGCAAGAGTTTGTGGAGACCACCCATCTTCCGAATGTCTTGCTCATCATTTAGGCTGTGAATGATCGACCCAGAGCAAAGGAAGAGCATGGCCTTGAAGAATGCGTGTGTACAGATATGGAGGAATGCTAGCTGTGGTTGGTTTAGTCCAATTGTGACCATTATAAGTCCAAGTTGGCTAGATGTTGAGAAAGCGACAATCTTCTTGATATCATTCTGGGTGAGTGCGCAGGTGGCTGTGTAGAGGGTGGTAAGTGCTCCTAAGCATAAGCAGCCTGATAGTGCTAGTTTGTTGTCCTCTATTAGTGGATGCAGGCGAATTAGTAGAAAGATACCCGCAACCACCATAGTGCTAGAGTGAAGTAATGCGGATACTGGCGTCGGGCCCTCTATGGCGGATGGAAGTCATGGGTGCAGGCCAAACTGGGCCGACTTCCCTGCTGCCGCAAGAATCAGTGCAATAAGTGGGGTTGTTATATCGTAGTTTTTTGATAAAGCAAAAACTTGTTGTATTTCTCAAGAGTTTAGATTTATGGCAAATCAGGCCATGGCTAGAATTAGCCCAATATCCCCGACACGATTATAAATTACTGCTTGGAGGCTTGCGGTGTTGGCGTCTGCCCGTCCGTGTCATCAGCCGATGAGCAGAAAGGACATGATACCAACTCCTTCTCAGCCGATGAACAGTTGGAATAGATTGTTAGCTGTAACAAGAATGATTATTGCTACTAGGAACAGTAGTAAGTATTTAAAGAACCGATTCATATTAGGGTCGGAGTGTATGTATCACAGTGCGAACTCTAAAATAGACCATGTCACAAAGAGGGCAATGGGGGTAAAGACGAGAGAATAGTGATCAAATTTGAAGCTAATATTAGCGTCAAACACTTGTGTATTTATTCACTGTCAGTTTGTGGTAATATTTTCGGCTCCTTGGGCGAGGTAAACCATAAGGGGTAGTAGGCTTACAAAGAATGCAGTGCTAACGGCAGTTTTCACATAGGTATCTGCTCAGTTAGGTCCCTGAGGGCTTGGGTTTAGTGTTATGAGTAAGGGTAAAACAAGGATTGTAATAATTAAAAGGAATGAGGAGGATATGACTAGGGTTGTTGAGGTCATAGCTTCCGCTTGGATTTGCACCAAGAGTTTTTGGTTCCTAAGACCAACGGATGAGCTGTTATCCTTCAGAAGCGTAAGGAAGCCGAGGATTTTAACCTCGGGACATAAGTATTAGCAGCACTTATTGATTCCTATCCTTCCTTGGTGAGTAAGGGGGCTTTAACCCCTGTTTTCAGAATCACAATCTGATGTTTTATTTAAACTATACTTACAGTAACATCACCCCCACATGAGCTCCGGCTTTGTCACGAGGAGAATTACTGGAATGAGGTGAAGGGCTATTAATAGGTGTTCTCGGGTGTGGAATGGTGCAAGTTTCACAATGTGATGTGGTGTTGGGCCACGCTGAGATATTAAGAATAAGTAGAGGGAGTAGGCTGCAGTAATCAATGTTCCTAGCCCAGTAAGCGCAATGGTTCAGGGGGACCAGCTAAAGAGAGTTGTGATGATCATAAGTTCCCCCATTAGGTTAGGAAGTGGGGGGAGTGCTAAGTTGGCTAGGTTAGCGATGAACCATCAGACAGCGGTTAGTGGAAAAATTACCTGTAGGCCTCGAGCGAGAACTATTGTTCGACTATGGGTCCGCTCGTAAGCCGTATTAGCCAAGCAGAACAGTATGGAAGATACTAGGCCGTGGGCAATTATAAGAATAATCGCCCCTGTGAAGCCTCATGGAGTCTGGACTAGAATTCCCCCTGCTACAAGGCCTATATGGCTTACAGAGGAGTAAGCAATCAGTGACTTAAGATCAGTCTGTCGCAGACAGATAGAACCTGTCATAATGATGCCTCAAAGTGCTAAGATAATAAAGGGATAGATAAGGTTTTTAGAGAGTGGGTCGAGTATTATCATCATGCGCATTATACCGTACCCTCCTAGCTTCAGTAGAATCGCCGCTAGAACTATTGACCCTGCGACAGGGGCTTCTACGTGCGCTTTCGGCAGTCATAGGTGAACTCCATAGAGAGGCATTTTTACTAAGAAGGCGATCAAGCAACCCGCCCATCAGATTTTATGGCTTCAGGAGCTTACTAGCATCGGAGGGGTGTACTGAATAATTAGCAGAGATAGAGTTCCTGTGGACTGTTGAAGAAGAAGTAAGGCTACTAAAAGGGGTAGGGACCCGGCCAAGGTATAAAACAAAAAATAGGTACCTGCGTTGAGGCGTTCAGTTTGATTCCCTCAACGGGTAATGATAATAAGGGTGGGGATGAGAGTGGCTTCAAATATAATGTAGAACATGATGATCTCTGTGGCGCCGAAGGCCATAATTAAGAAAGCTTGCAACGAAGTGAGAAGTGTAATATATAGGCGTTGACGTGTAATGGGTTCAGGATTAATATGGTTTTGACTGGCTAAGATCATTAAGGGGAGGAGCCAGCATGTTAAGACCAAAAGAGGTGTTGATAGGGGGTCTGTAGCCAAATAGGCGCTGGATGAAGTTCATCCAGCTTCCGAAGTTCAGCTGAATCATGTGAGGCTAATAAGGGCAATTAAGAGGCCGTGGGTGGCGGTAGAAGTTCATAGCCATTTAGGTGAGGCTAGCCAAATCGTTGGGAATATCATAATTGTGGGGATCAAAACTTTTAGCATTGTAAGAGGTTAAGGTTTTGCAGACGGTCAGTGCCGTGGGTCCGGGCCGTGGCTACCAAGAGTGCAAGGCCTGTACTTGCCTCACAGGCGGAAAAGGCCAATAGCAGTATGGGGGCAGTAGAGAAGCTTGTTGATTCAAACTGTAGCGTCCATAGGGCCAGCGCAATGAATAAGGATAATATTATACCCTCTAAGCAAAGCAGCGCGGAAAGTAGATGAGTACGATGGAATGCTAGTCCTATAAGTCCTAAAATGAATGCTGAGGTAAAGCTAAAGTGTACTGGTGTCATAAGGGGGCCGTGGACTCGAACCACAATTTTCTGAGCCGAAATCAGAGGTCTTCTTTAGACTAGCCCCCTATTCTGCTCATTCTAGGCCTCCTTGGGTTCATTCATAAATCAATCCAAGGGTTAACAGGATCAGGACTGTGGTGGCTCAAAAGAATGTTCCGGTTGGGCTGTGGAGTTGATCTCCTCATGGTAGTGGGAGGAGGAGGGCAATTTCTAGATCAAACAAGAGGAACAGAATTGCTACTAGAAAGAATCGCAAGGAGAATGGTAGTCGGGCCGATCCTAATGGGTCAAAACCGCATTCGTAGGGGGAGAGTTTTTCTGCATCGGGATTTATTTGCGGCAGCCAAAAAGATACGATTGCCAGGACTGATGATAGGGCTACAGCGATAATAAAAATAGTTGTAATTAAGTTCATTATCTTTCCTTGGGGTCTAACCAAGACTAAATGATTGGAAGTCACTTGTACAAACTTTAATACTAGAAAGATATGAGCCTCATCAGTAGATTGACACGTAAAGGAATAATCACACTACGTCCACAAAGTGTCAGTATCATGCTGCGGCTTCAAAGCCGAAGTGGTGTTCGGATGTGAAGTGGTATTGAATTTGGCGGAGAAGACAGACGGCTAAAAAGGTTGAGCCAATAATGACATGTAATCCATGGAATCCTGTAGCAACAAAGAAGGTTGAGCCGTATACTCCGTCTGCAATTGTAAAAGGTGCTTCATAGTACTCTATTGCTTGAAGAGCAGTAAAATAGAACCCTAGCAGAATTGTAAGTGCAAGGGACTGAATGGCTTGTTTTCGTTCACCTTCCATAATACTGTGATGGGCTCATGTAACCGTCACTCCAGATGCTAATAATACGGCCGTATTAAGGAGAGGTACTTCAAAGGGGTCTAATGTGGTAATTCCTGTAGGGGGTCAGCACCCGCCCAGCTCAGGTGTTGGGGCCAGGCTTGAGTGATAGAAAGCCCAGAAGAAACCAAGGAAGAAGAATACTTCAGAAGTAATAAATAGAATCATCCCGTAACGTAATCCTTTTTGCACTGGGGGTGTGTGGTGACCTTGGAAGGTCCCCTCTCGAATGACATCACGTCATCACTGAAACATTGTAAGAAGCAACAGAATTAACCCAAGGGTTATCAGCGTTACTGAGTGGAAGTGGAACCAGATTGCCAGGCCGGATGTCATTAGTAAGGCACCGACGGCTCCGGTTAGTGGTCATGGGCTAGGATCAACCATATGATATGCATGCGCTTGGTGGGCCATTAAACGTTTTCTTGTAGATAGAGGCTTAAGAGTAGTACAAACACGTAGGCTTGAATTATTGCTACTGCAACCTCTAGAAGTGTTAAAAGGAAGAGGACGGCAGCCGTAAGGATTGCTACAGTTGGTATTATAGGCAGTAAGACGAATACGGCTGTGGCGATAAGTTGAATAAGAAGGTGACCTGCAGTTAAGTTGGCTGTAAGTCGGACCCCTAGGGCCAATGGTCGAATAAATAGACTAATTGTTTCGATAATAATTAGTACAGGAATCAAAGGAATGGGGGTTCCTTCGGGCAGCAGGTGTCCGAGAGCAACTGTTGGCTGATTTCGCATACCAATAATAACTGTTGCAAGTCAGAGTGGTACAGCAAGCCCCATATTTAGTGATAATTGCGTCGTAGGGGTGAAGGTGTATGGTAGAAGGCCGAGTATGTTGATGGTAATAAGGAACACTATTAATGAGGTTAACATTAGGGCTCACTTATGTCCCCCTATATTTAAAGGTATTAATAATTGATTAGTGAAGCGGTTAATAAACCATGCCTGAAGTGTGGTAAGTCGGCTATTCATTCAACGAGATGAGGGGGTTGGAAATAATACTCATGGGAGTGCGATTGCAACAGCGACAAGTGGAATTCCTAGGAAAGAGGGGCTTGCAAACTGGTCGAAGAAGCTTGTTATCATGGTCAATTTCAGGAGTCAGTTTTATGTTTTTCTTCGCTTATAGGGGCTGGTTCATTAGGTGTTAAGTGATTTAAGACTTTGGTTGGGATAATAGTGAGAAAGATGAATCATGAAAATACTAGAATTGCGAATCAAGGGTTAGGGTTGAGTTGAGGCATGTCACTAGAGGTGGTCGGTAGGCACCAAACTTTGGCTTAAAAGGCCAACGCTTTGTCCGATAATTAGCTTCCTAGTGAGGCGTCTTCTAGCATTAGTGTGGATCAGCTCTCAAAATGTTTTAATGGGACGGCTTCAACTACAATAGGCATAAAGCTGTGGTTGGCACCACAAATTTCAGAGCATTGTCCGTAAAACACACCTGGTCGTGAGGCAATAAAGGCAGTTTGATTTAATCGTCCAGGTACCGCATCTATTTTTACACCGAGAGATGGGATGGCTCAGGAGTGCAATACGTCCTCGGCGGATACTAGAACACGAATTGGTGATTCTATTGGAACTACTATTCGGTGGTCCGTTTCTAGAAGTCGAAACTGACCTGGCGTGAGATCTTGAGTGGGGATTATGTACGAATCGAATCCTAAGTCTTCATAATCCGTGTATTCGTAGCTTCAGTATCATTGGTGTCCCATAGCTTTAATCGTTAAGTGAGGGTCGTTGACCTCATCTATAAGGTATAAAATTCGAAGGGAAGGAAGGGCAATCAGGACTAGAATAACTGCTGGTAAAACTGTTCATACAATTTCGATTTCTTGGGAATCTAAAATATATTTATTGGTTAGTTTGGTTGAGACTATTGCGACAATAATGTAGAGTACTATTGTGCTAATTAAAAATACAATTATTAGGGCGTGGTCGTGGAAGTGAAGAAGTTCTTCTATAACGGGTGATGCCGCGTCTTGGAATCCTAGTTGTGTGGGGTGTGCCATTAAATTTAAGACATACAGGAGTTTAACCTGTAATTTCACCTCGACAAGGTGATGTAATATGCATATTTTACTAATGTCTCCAGAAGAAAGTGACAGAGTGGTTATGTGACTGGCTTGAAACCAGTACATGGGGGTTCAATTCCTCCCTTTCTCGTTAGTTTGATTGAACTTGAACAAATGCTGGTTCCTCGAATGTGTGGTATGGGGGAGGGCAGCCGTGTAGTCACTCTACATTTGTTATAGTTAGCTCTACTGAGGACACTTCTCGTTTGGCGGCGAAGGCTTCTCATAAAATAAATAAGAACATAATTACCGCTACTAATGAGATGAGTGAGCCAATGGATGATACTGTGTTTCACAGAGCGTAGGCATCTGGGTAGTCAGAATATCGTCGTGGTATTCCTGCTAAGCCTAGGAAGTGCTGTGGGAAGAATGTGAGGTTAACACCAATAAACATCACAGCAAAGTGGATTTTTGTTCAGGTGTCATTTAGAGTATACCCTGAGAATAGTGGGAATCAGTGAACAAATGCTGCTATGATGGCAAATACAGCCCCCATAGATAGGACATAATGGAAGTGGGCAACGACATAGTATGTATCATGGAGAACAATATCAAGTGATGAATTTGCGAGAACAATTCCTGTTAATCCCCCGACTGTGAAGAGGAAAATAAAGCCTAGGGCTCATAGTATAGGAGTCTCTCATTTGATTGAGCCTCCATGGAGTGTGGCGAGTCAGCTAAAAACCTTGACACCGGTTGGGATGGCAATAATTATTGTTGCAGACGTAAAGTAGGCACGGGTGTCTACGTCCATTCCAACAGTGAACATGTGGTGTGCTCATACAATAAATCCTAGGAGGCCGATGGCCATCATAGCTCAAACTATTCCTATGTAGCCGAATGGTTCTTTTTTGCCTGCATAGTAGGCTACGACGTGTGAGATAATTCCAAAGCCAGGTAAAATAAGAATGTAAACCTCTGGGTGGCCGAAGAATCAGAATAAGTGTTGGTACAGAATAGGATCTCCTCCCCCGGCTGGATCAAAGAATGTAGTATTTAAGTTACGGTCAGTGAGAAGCATGGTGATTCCGGCAGCTAGAACGGGTAGTGATAGGAGTAGAAGAACAGCAGTCACGAGTACGGCCCACACGAAGAGAGGTGTTTGATACTGAGAGATTGCTGGAGGTTTCATATTAATAATTGTAGTAATGAAATTAACCGCCCCCAGAATTGATGACACACCTGCTAGGTGAAGGGAGAAGATTGTAAGGTCTACTGATGCTCCTGCATGGGCAAGATTACCTGCAAGTGGGGGGTAAACAGTTCATCCTGTCCCAGCTCCGGCTTCGACACCAGAAGAGGCTAGCAGAAGTAGGAATGATGGGGGCAGGAGTCAGAAACTCATGTTATTCATTCGTGGAAACGCTATATCAGGTGCCCCAATCATTAGAGGTACAAGTCAGTTTCCAAATCCCCCAATAAGAATTGGCATTACTATAAAGAAAATTATTACGAAGGCGTGGGCAGTAACAATAACGTTATAGATTTGATCATCACCTAGGAGTGAGCCAGGTTGACTTAGTTCAGCTCGAATAAGGAGACTCAAAGCAGTTCCCACTATTCCGGCTCAGGCACCAAATACTAAATAAAGGGTACCAATGTCTTTGTGGTTCGTAGAGAAGAATCAGCGTGTAATTGCCACAGGTAGGGTAGCCGAGTGCTCAGGCGGTGGGTTGTAGCCCCGAAGACAGAGGTTTAAGTCCTCTTCCTATCAAGCCCCGTGGTGGAGTAACCACGTTGGATTGCAAATCCAGAGGCGCAGACTAATAGCCTGCCGGGGCTTTCCCGCCTTACCCGGCTAACGGCGGGAAAGTAGATGGATGCTCGCTGGCTTGAGCGCTTAGCTGTTAACTAAGAGTTTGTAGGATCGAGGCCTTCCCATCTAGAAAGGCCTTAGTTTAACAAAAACATTTGATTTGCATTCAGAAGATGCAAGACAAACTCTTGTAGGTCTTATCAGGGGCTAGAAGATTTTCACTTCTGCTTAGAGCTTTGAAGGCTCCCGGTCTAATGCTATCCTAAGCCCCTAGATAACAAGTGTTATAATAGCCGGAGTGACGGGTAAGAGGCCCAGAGCTAATACGGTAAACAACGCCAGGGGAACAGAGGCTTGAGTTGTTTGAGTTCGCCAAGGAGTGGTTGAGGTTACAGTGTTAGGGGAGATGGTAAGAGTCATGGCGTAGCAGAGTCGCAAGTAAAAGTACAGACTAATCAGAGCGGCAAGGGCTATCAGGGTCGCGGTAAGGGGGAGGCCTTGCTTTGTAAGTTCTTGGAGAATTAACCACTTTGGTATAAAGCCGGTAAGCGGGGGGAGACCCCCAAGGGATAATAGCACCAGGGCGGCTGTTGCCGTAAGCAGGGGACTCTTTGATCACGTGGTTGCTAGGGTGCCAATTTTTGTGGTATATGAAATCTTCAGTGTTAGGAACGCTGCGGATGTTATAAAAATATATGTTAGCAATGCGAGGAGAGTGAGTTGGGGAGCATGCTGAAGGATGATAATTATCCAGCCCATATGTGCGATCGAGGAATAGGCTAAGATCTTCCGTAGTTGGGTCTGATTTAATCCACCTCAACCGCCCACCAAGGTGGATATGAGTCCAAGGGCCGTAAGGAGGAGCGGATCAAAAGCCTGGGCTGTCTGAATAATCAGGGCGAGGGGGGCAAGTTTTTGTCAGGTGGAGAGAATTAGACCTGTCAATAAATCCAAGCCTTGGAGTACCTCAGGTATTCAGAAATGCATTGGTGCTAGTCCAATTTTAAGTGCCAGGGCGGCAAGGATCATTGCGGTAGCGATTGGGTCTGACATATTTGTCATGCTTCATTCGCCTGTAACCCACGCGTTAGTTGTACTTGCAAAGAGGATTACTGCGGCCGCAGTGGCTTGGGTGAGAAAGTATTTTGTGGTAGCTTCTACCGCCCGAGGATGATGATGCTGTGCTATCAAAGGAACAATTGCCAGAGTGTTAATTTCTAGTCCTATTCAGGCCAATAACCAGTGGGAGCTGGCAAAGGTGAGGGTGGTTCCTAGGCCAAGGCTGGATAATAGTGTGGCTAATACGTAAGGGTTCATTGATGGAGGAGGGATTTTAACCGTCATGTTCGGGGTATGGGCCCGAAAGCTTATTTAGCTGACCCCATCATAGAAAGTGGTGTAGAGGAAGCACTAAGAGTTTTGATCTCTTGGGCATGGGTTCGACCCCCTTCTTTCTAAGAACTGAGGGGATTTTAGCCCCTGTAAGCCACTCTATCAAAGTGGTCCCTGAGCACTCGGGCACAGTTCCCGGATTACAGCTGTGGGGGAAGACCCGCTAGTGCAATTGGGAGGGAGACATGTCATAATACAAGGGCTAGCGTTAGGGGAAGGAAGTTTTTCCATACCAAGTGCATGAGTTGGTCGTATCGGAATCGTGGGTAAGAGGCTCGCACCCATAGGAACACTACGGACAGAAGCGCGGCCTTGATCATTAGGCCAATTGTAGTCAACTCGGGCAGAGCTGGAAAATACGATGTTCCAAGGAACAGCACGGCGGAGAGGGTGTTTATTAATAAAATGTTGGCGTACTCGGCGAGGAAGAACAAGGCAAAGGGACCCCCTGCATACTCTACATTAAAGCCTGAGACAAGTTCGGATTCACCCTCCGTTAGGTCAAAGGGTGCTCGATTGGTCTCTGCAAGGGTTGAGATGTACCATATTGCGGCTAGGGGCCATGCAGGAAGGAGCAGTCATACACTTTCTTGGGCAGTGTTAAATGTCTGGAGGGTGTAGCCCCCAGAAAAAACAATTACTGAGAGGAGGATAAGCCCGAGGCTTACCTCGTACGAAATTGTCTGGGCAACCGCCCGTAGGGCACCAATAAGTGCATATTTTGAGTTAGATGCTCAGCCTGAGCCAAGAATAGAGTACACTGCAAGGCTCGATAATGCTAAAATGAAGAGGACACCTAAATTAAGGTTAATGACTGGGTGGGGCATAGGTATGGGGGCCCAAAGGGTAAGAGCAAGGGTTAGTGCGAGAATAGGGGTTGCCAGGAATAAAAATGGGGAGGATGTTGACGGGCGAACTGGTTCCTTAATAAATAGTTTAACTCCATCGGCGATAGGTTGAAGCAGACCGTAGGGTCCGACTACATTAGGTCCCTTCCGCAGCTGCATGTAGCCCAGCACCTTACGTTCAAGTAAGGTTAAGAATGCCACGGCCAATAGAACAGGAACAATATAGGCGAGTGGGTTAATTAGGTGGGTCATCAAGGTGTTAAGCATAAACTGGGGAGAGGATTTGAACCTCTGGTTTTAAGGGCTTAGGCCTTACGCAATTAACCACGCTCTGCCACCCCAGTATGCCCTTATCTTGAGCGGCAGGGGTTTTGGCCCTCCCTTATTTTATTTATTTGTTTTCATGAATTAGGGGTGGGGCATGCGCCAGGTATGGGCCCCTCTTTTCCGATCCTTTCGTACTAGGAAAAGTAGCGTTACAGATAGAAACTGACCTGGATTGCTCCGGTCTGAACTCAGATCACGTAGGACTTTAATCGTTGAACAAACGAACCCTTAATAGCGGCTGCACCACCAGGATGTCCTGATCCAACATCGAGGTCGTAAACCCCCTCGTCGATATGGGCTCTGGGAGAGGATTGCGCTGTTATCCCTAGGGTAACTTGGTCCGTTGATCGGCTTTTTAGCCGGATCATTATTGGTCAGATGTTCTGCGGCTTAAAGATGTCTCTTTTGGCTTTAGGGGTGTCGGCCCAGTCCACTCGGAGGCTTGTTTTTCCTCCGTGGTCGCCCCAACCGAAGGTAAAATTTCACGGCCACTAAGTTCTTGCTTTCTACGGAGTTGCTTAACATGGCTGAATCTTGTACCTTAAGCTCCAAAGGGTCTTCTCGTCTTGTAGTATTATACCCGCTTCTGCACGGATAGATCAATTTCACTGACTGGAAGGGGGAGACAGTTAAGCCCTCGTCTAGCCATTCATACAGGTCTCTATTTAAAAGACAAGTGATTGCGCTACCTTTGCACGGTCAATATACCGCGGCCGTTGAACCCGTAGTCACTGGGCAGGCTGGACCTCCTATACTTTAAGTTGCAGGAGGCGATGTTTTTGGTAAACAGGCGAGGCTTGTGTTTGCCGAGTTCCTTCCCCTTCTTTTAGTCTTTCCCTTGAGATGCCACTCCAGTGTGGGGTTAACGATCAATTAGTTGTGAGGTCTTCCTGAGGTCTTTATTATTCACAATGCCCTCTTTGGTTGGGCTCGTTAAATTCCAGTGGTAGGTCCGATCTGGTTTACACTTATGGCGGGAGAAGATCGAGTCTTCTTGTTACTCATTTTAGCATAGTCTCACCCATGTGGGCATGGGTCGGCCTAATACAGCTAGGGGAGTAAGATTTTTTATCGGAATAATAAACTTCGTTCTGTCCGAGCTTTAACGCTTTCCGTTTAGATGGCTGCTTTCAGGCCCACTAGAACAGGGTATTTTATCTATTATGATCTTTATCCTCCTGTAAAGGTTGTATCCTTTGTTAAAGGGGCTGTACCCCCTTCAACTAACTCTCGCATATATCCTTACGTCTTGACTATATATTTCTTGATTAAGGGTGTGCGAGGCTGAACTTCTATCCATTTCTTAGGCAACCAGCTATCACCAGGTTCGGTAGGTCTGTCACTTCTACCCGGAGCTCTTCCCACTCTTTTGCCACAGAGACGGGTTAGCCCTAAATATATAGGCTGTCTCGGGGTAGCTCACCTGGTTTCGGGGTATCAAACTAAAGATCTCTTCGCTTGAGGATACTGGCTAAATCATGATGCAAAAGGTACAAGGTTTAGTCTTTGTTTTTTAGTGCTTATATGGGTTGTTTCACTTCTCTTTCAGCTTTCCCTTGCGGTACTTTTTCTATTGCTTTAGGTGAGCCTTTTCCGTCTCCCGTACTCAGGCGAAAAAATGGTTTAGTCTGTAGGGTTAGGTCTTGTTCCGTTATGAATATTGTTGAGTTATATTGGTGGTTAAGCTAGCTGGTTGGCTCAGGGTGATCCAATTTGCATGGATGTCTTCTCGGTGTAAGTGAGATGCTTAACTAGCTCAGCCACGCCCTGAATTTTATCCAAGTGCACCTTCCGGTACACTTACCATGTTACGACTTGCCTCCCCTTGTCAGAGCTTTGATGTTAGGTAACTTTACTGCATTTCGACAGGGGAGAGTGACGGGCGGTGTGTACGCGTCTCAGAGCCGGGTTCAAAAGGACACGCTGCTTCCTTTTTACTACTAAATCCTCCTTCAAGCACTATTTCATGTTGCATGTCCGTAGTGTTCTATAATAGAAAATGTAGCCCATTTCTTCCCGCTTCGTACGCTACACCTCGACCTGACGTTCTGGGTTGTGCCCATTTTGCTTACTTTTATTACCTTCACAGGGTAAGCTGACGACGGCGGTATATAGGCTGGGATGGCTAGAAGCGGTGAGGTTTAACGGGGGTTATCGGTTCTAGAACAGGCTCCTCTAGGGGGGTCTGAGGCACCGTCAGGTCCTTTGGGTTTCAAGCTAATGCTCGTAGTACCCGGGCGGACGTCTAATTGTAGTTGGACGTCTGGGTTTATAACTGAGCATAGTGGGGTATCTAATCCCAGTTTGTTCCTCAGTTTTCGTGGGGTCAGGTGGGCTTTCTTAAAGTTACTTTCGTATATTGGACTTCGGACTCCTAGAAGCGTATGACAGCCAAAGGGCCATTTGACTTTATTACTATATTATCCTTAACCACCCTTTACGCCGTTGTACTGTTAACTAGGGCCTCTCGTTTAACCGCGGCGGCTGGCACGAGTTTTACCGGCCCTCTTAGCTCTGACTGAGTCAAGTTTTCACTTATGGCTCAATATTTATCACTGCTGAATTCCCTTGGGGGTGTGGCTAGGCCTGGCGTCTTGGGCTAAAGATTTGTGCCTGATGCCTGCTCCTCGTCCCCGGGCAGGGGATTGAGGGCTTACTCACGGGGCTGCGGAGACTTGCATGTGTAAGTTGGGCTAGGGCTAACAGTAAGGTCGGGACCATGCCTTTGTGCATGCGGAGCTTCTCAGGGCCCATCTTAACATCTTCAGTGTTATGCTTTGTATTAAGCTACGCTAGC